TTTGTCGTCTCATATAACATATTCTCATATAACACATATAACATATAATAAAAGAATCTAAGAATTATATACATATGAAACCCAACATATAAAGAAATTTATATCGATAATGTTCAGAAAGTAAGGGGACATCTTTTTCTGTTGTAAAGAAAGGAAAATATAATCTACCGGGTCTTTATATATATCCATTTTAGTTAGGAATTACACGTACAACTACAAGTGATCCTTAACTACATATGCATCTGATCATATATGTATTACAATAAAAGAGGAGGATTTTCAATGCGAGATATAAAAACATATCTCTCCGTGGCACCCGTGTTAAGCACTTTATGGTTTGGGTCTTTAGCAGGTCTATTGATAGAGATCAATCGTTTATTCCCAGATGCGTTGACATTCCCTTTTTTTTCATTCTAGTTAGGGACGAAGAAGATTAGAGATACAATAAATTATCCGTGACTAATACCTCTCCCTTTACTTTGTTTTGTTCTTTTTTCAGTTTTTTGTAGGATAAAAAAAAGGGAAAGAGAAAGAATCAAAGTAGATTAAACCGCTACGAAACTAGGGTTCAGGCTGAATTAATAGAGGAAGGACAGAAATGAAAATAAGGGTCGAGGGCAACAAAAGCATACAAAATACTTAAATGAAATACTATACTGGTATTAGAACTAATTGATAGTTAGAAATCATTGTATTACTTATTATTATTTCTCTATTGATTGCAATGAAATATTTCATAATTGGATTTTGAGTCGGCAACTTCTTTTTTTTCTTCTTCGTTTCGGATTGAAAATGGAAGAGTTGAGTGAATCAAAAATCAAAAGGAGGTTCATGGCAAAGGGTAAAGATGTCAGAGTAAGAGTTATTTTGGAATGTAACAGTTGTGTCCGAAACGGTATTAATAAAGAATCGCCGGGCATTTCCAGATATATTACTCAAAAGAATCGACACAATACGCCTAGTCGATTGGAATTGAGAAAATTCTGTCCCTATTGTTACAAGCATACGATTCATGGGGAGATAAAGAAATAGATCAAATGGAACGCGTGTGTGCCCCCCTACAAGGAACGAGAACAAATTACATAATAATTACATAAACATAATATATAGAAATAAACTATCAAAATAAACCAATAAAATCCTATTTCTTAATTCTACTTCATTTGGGATCCGACCGAAATAGGATTTTCAAGATAAGGAATAAACCATGGATAAATCCAAGCGACTTTTTCTTAAATCCAAGCGATCTTTTCGTAGGCGTTTGCCCCCAATTGGGTCAGGGGATCGAATTGATTATAGAAACATGAGTTTAATTAGTCGATTTATTAGTGAACAAGGAAAAATATTATCTAGACGAGTGAATAGATTGACTTTGAAACAACAACGATTAATTACTATTGCTATAAAACAAGCTCGTATTTTATCTTCGTTACCTTTTCTTAATAATGAGAAACAATTTGAGAGAACTGAGTCAACTCCTAGAACTACAGGTCCGCGAACCAGAAATAAATAGGCCTATTCCTCAATTGAATCAAAATTCCAATCCGAACCCCAACTCAGATTGATGTTTTGTTCGAAAAATTCGAGAATCCGGATTGGATTGTCACGTCGTAAGAAAAAAAAAATGGGAAACAAAGAAGAAATCTTTTTTTATTGAAACGTGTTCATTCATTTTTACTACTTGATTTTATCATATTAATTTCCACTCTACCTTCCCGGAGCTCATTCTCCGGGGGCCCCAGTTTAAATCATTACGGTGTATTCGTTCCAATCTCCTTATTTAATGATCTTATTGGAAATCATGTAAAGACAATTCGTATTTGATATGGCTATTTGTGCAAGTATTTTACGATTAAGAAGCAACTGCCCCTTGTACAGATCATGTATTGATCGACTATAACTAGAGGATACCCTACTCTCACGAATTACTGCATTTATCCGAGTGATCCACAAACGACGAAAATTTCTCTTTTGCCTGCCCCTATCCCGATGAGAAGAAACCAAAGCTCTCATTTTCTGTTGAGTAATAGTTCGAGTAAGTCTTGAATGAGTCCCTCGAAAGGTTGATGCAAATAAACGAATTTTTGTTCTACGTCTCCGAGCTATATACCCTCGTCTAATTCTGGTCATTGAATCAAATTAAACTTTGATGAATAACTAATTGATTTATTTTCTTTCAGTCATTCTTTTCCCCCTTCCCGGTCTATTAATAACAAAACGGATTCTTCCGATGTATAAAATGAAAATTCCAATGGCTTTTGCTACTATGACCTTCCCAACCACGATTTTTTATTTTTCCAGGCATTTAACTTCGAAATAAGAAATTGTATTGATACTAGGTCTCAACAAAATAGTCAATTGTAAATTAAGTTGAGTATAGTATAAAGTATCAATTAAAATTAAGCAGTAAGTAAAGGTAAATGGATAAATAAATAGTGGGTTCCATCGTTTCTATGGTTACTTCTTAAACGGTGAGGTCCTCTCTATACACCGGAGCCCCTTCCCTCATTGAATCAATGTTATTAGTAACTTGTACAGTTAACATTCTTTGACTCTACCCATGAATTATCCAGTAATAGGTCTTTTCACAATGAGATCTACCCATACAGTAACGGCATCTCATTATAAAGGTTGGCTAGGTAGCTGACCCTGTTAGTCCGTTCTTGCAAGAGTGGAAGCATAATCCTTTTGCTTCTGAAATACTATTTCCCCCGCTTAATGGATAACCATTTGCTACCAATGGGGAATTGCTTCTCATCTCCAATTGAGGTGATTGGATTTGCACCAATGGAAACCATAAATTTCATACACAATGGTTTTTTTTTTAGATATTGAATGGAATTCCTCCATCCTATTCATAGGTACTGGTAATTGATACTGGAAAACTTTTTTTCTTTCTTTTGTTCCAGCTCATGATCTGAACGAGTCGCACATACACCCTAGTACATGTTCCTCGACGCTGAGGACATCCCCGAAGAGCGGGGGATTTTGTTACATTTTTAATTGGCTGTCTTGTGTTTCTAATAAGTTGTTTAATAGTTGGCATGCTGAATCGTATATAAAATGGGCTGGTTTAGATCAATCCTAACCAGATGATTATGAATTACTTCGATTTCATTAAATATTTTACCTTATTTTATCCCGGTAAGAAGAGAAAATACAAAATTGAGGTTTATTTGAATTATGGTTCAATCAAAATGGAATCGCGGATTTACGTGAAATCCCCGGTATTTTCGACCGCTACAAGATCAACAATTCCATGAGCTTGGGCTTCTGTTGCTGACATAAAAACATCCCTTTCCATGTCTTCGGATACAACCCATAAGGGGTTGCCCGTTCTTTGTACATAAACCCTTGTGAGGGTTTCGCGGAGTTTCAGCAGTTCTTCCGCTTCTAGGACAAATTCTCCTGTTTGTGCCTCATAAAAAGAACTAGCAGGTTGGTGGATCATTACCCTGATGATATAACATAATGAATGGTTCCTCGATCTCATACGATCGGACGAAGGAAAGAGATAAAGAATAACAAGAAGAAAATAAGAAAATAGATATATATAACAACCGTACAGGCATTTTTTGTGCATTGCATACGGCTCCACAATGGAATTTACTTTCCCTTTCTTCCATCGAGCAAAAAAGAGAAATAGGATCCATTAGACCCAGATTGTTAAGTGATCCATTTACCATCCTTCTCTTCGGGGGAGTTTCAAAATACTATGATGGTTCCGTTGCTTTCTATATTTATCATTTATCTCGTCTGTGATTCAGCAATCCCAAAGTTTCTTTTTAATCCGATCAAATAAGGAAAAATGATCTTGTTTTTTTTTTTCATTTTAGTACTCTTTCATAACATAAATATTGCAAAGAGACTTCTGGTGTGAAAACAAAAAAGTTTGTGACGCTGAAATGAACCCCGGATAGATAAGATCAAATCGGAAATACCTTTTGTCTCATATTACTCGCCCGATACATAATCTCATGTTATGAAAAAACAATAACGGTTTGTTCATATCGAACTCGAAGTGCCATGCTATTATTACTTAATATTCATATTATTATTCATATTCCATATGGCGAAGGCATAGTCTTCTTTTTTCTCTCAAATAAAAAACCCATTGGCGCCAAGCGTGAGGGAATGCTATACGTTTGGTAATTTCTCCTCCGACCAGGATGAAGGATCCCATTGAAGCGGCTAATCCCATGCATATTGTATGTACATCGGGTGGTACAAATTGCATAGTATCATAAATAGCTACTCCGGGTATTACCCATCCGCCGGGAGAGTTTATAAACAAATAAAGATCCCTGGTCTCATCCTCTATACTGAGATATACCATGAGACCAATAAGTTGGTTTGAGATCTCGCTATCAACCTCTTGGCCTAAAAAAAGTAATCTTTCTCGATGAAGTCGGTTGATTAGGACAAAATTTTATCCCTTAGGAACCGTACACGCACCTTTAGATGCATACGGTTCAAAAAAAATTGCGAAAAAAAAAGAATCAATGTGGTGATTCCAGCCCGCTTCCTTTTTTTATAGTAGGCCTTTTCTGCCTCCTAACGAAGGCGCTTTTTCTTCTATTTTCAAGAAAGATTCGTTTTTGCTCGCCTCTCCATAAAAAAGAATCCAATAAACTTATCGAATTAACCTCTCATTGATGTATTGTTTCATCGAAATCCAATCCAAATTCAATTACGATGTAATTTTCTTGTTCCTGAATGGGCCTCTTCAATTATTTTAGGTTTATGTTCTACTCCGGGTAAAGATACGCCCGATTTCCATTTGCACATATAGGACAAATGATCCCAATACCACTTTTTTTTAGTACGACTTTTTTTTTTTCAATCCATTTCGTGCCTTTCTTCCGACAAATATTTTATGTAGTCATCATAGTATTTCATTGATTGGCAGTTTGAGATTGCTCATATGCTATAAATAGGAATTATTTATGATACAAGGGGTAATCGTACATATATTACCAATTGGGTATTTTCTGAACGGA